TAAAAACCCAAGTGATCCTTGACTATCTATATATACATCTGCTCATAGATTAGATCTGTATTATCTTTAAAAATTTTAATTTTAAGAAGGAGGTTTTTCAATGCGAGATCTAAAAACATATCTTTCCGTAGCACCGGTACTAAGTACTCTATGGTTTGGGTCTTTAGCTGGTCTATTAATAGAAATCAATCGCTTTTTCCCCGATGCGTTGACATTTCCTTTTTTTTCATTCTAGTTATTAACACGGTAACGGGGTAATGAAGATTAGAGAAAGAAGCCATTTTCTGTGACTAATACCCCCTTATTTTTTTTCCTTCGAGTCTGAACTCAGGTTGGGGTGAAGTTGAATCTACTTTTCTTCTTTAATTGCCCTTTTATTTTAAAATAAAAGGGCAATTAAAAGGGGGGGATACAAATAACAAGGTGGGTTTAGCATAAGAGTATTATACACGAGACTTTAAAAAAATACTGTGAGTAGAAATATAGTTAGAAAATTTTTGAGTTTGATTACATACTATCTATTTCTTAATTTATATACTCTTTATTATTACTCTATTGATTGCAATGAACTCGTTTTAATTGTATTTTGAGTTAGCAACATCTATATCTATATTTTTTATTTCCTTTCTTCTTCACTTCGGGTCGAAAAAAATTTGTTTGAATTTAAAATCCCAAAAATAAAAAGGAGGTTCATGGCTAAGGGGAAAGATGTCCGAGTAAAAGTTATTTTGGAATGTAATAGTTGTGTTCGAAAGAGTGTTAATAAGGAATCAAGGGGCGTTTCCAGATATATTACTCAAAAGAATCGACACAATACACCTAATCGGTTAGAATTTAGAAAATTCTGTCCCTATTGTTACAAACATACAATTCATGGAGAGATAAAGAAATAAAAAAGATCGAACCGAACGTCTGGCTATCCTCCTTTTAATTCAATGAAGGGGACAAAACTTTTTTCATTATATATATTATTTACTATTTTTTTATTTTTTTTTTTTTTTTTTATATATAAGTATAAGAATTTAAAAATAAATATAAAGATAAATAAACAAACCTAATCCTATTTCGACTGGACCTAAAAAAATTTTTAATACGAAGTAGGATTTTTGGTATAAGGCAGAAATTAAACAAACTATGGATAAATCCAAGCGACCCTTTATTAAATCTAAGCGATCTTTTCGTAGGCGTTTGCCCCCGATCCAACCGGGGGATCGAATTGATTATAGAAACATGAGTTTAATTAGTCGATTTATTAGTGAACAAGGAAAAATATTATCCAGGCGAGTAAATAGATTAACCTTGAAACAACAACGATTAATTACTATTGCTATAAAACAAGCTCGTATTTTATCGTTGTTACCTTTTCTTAATAATGAGAAACAATTTGAAAGAAATGAGTCGACTACTAGAACTAATAGTTTTAGAACCAAAAATAAATAATAAAATAATATGCTTTTTCTTTATTTAATTGATAAAAATGGAATTGAATCAAAAAAGTAATATGAACTCAAATATGGATTGCGGCTTTGTTATAAATTATATAAAAACCCGATACTCCTGATTTTTTATCGTATCGTAACGTAAAAAAAATCGGAAAAATCTTTTAATTTTGAATGGATTTGTTGATTTTTATTTATTTATCGTATTTTATCAGACTAATTTATACTCTATACTCCCGGAGAATAAACTCCGGGGAATTTCATTTAAACATTTTCGGGGCATTCTTTCCAATCTTCTTTTTTTATGATTTCATTTGAAATCATAAAAAGACAATTTATATTTAATATAGCTATTTGTGCAAGTACTTTACGATTAAGAAGCAACTGTCTCTTGGACAGATCATTTATAAATTTGCTATAATTATAGCATACCCTGTTTTCGCGAATTACTGCGTTTATCCGAGTGATCCATAAACGCCGAAAATCTCTCTTTTGCCTACCTCTATCCCTATGAGCCGAAACTAAAGCTCTTATTTTCTGCTGAGCAATGGTTCGAGTAAGTCTTGAATGAGCCCCTCGAAAGGTTGATGCAAACAAACGCATTTTTGTTCTACGTCTTCGAGCTATATATCCTCGTGTAACTCTAGTCATTGAATAAATGTAAATGAAACTTTGATGAATAACTAATTGATTTTTTTTCGTTGAGTTATTCTTTTCTACCCTCCTGGGCTATTAATAACAAAACGGATTGTTCCAATGTATAAAAAAAAATCCCAATGGCTTTTGCTGCTATAACCTTCCCGACCACTTTTTTTCGACATTTCGTCTTGAAACAAGACAAAAAACTTAAAATTTTTATTAATGTATCAAAGAAAAGTCAATAAATATAAATTTATAATTCTATTTTAATCTAGATAAATAAAAAGGAATATAGTGGGTTCCTTCGTTTCTATGGTTCTTTCTTAAACGGTCAGGTCCTCTCTATACACCGGAGCTCCTTTACTTTAACTTCATTTCTATCTATTGATAACTTGTACAGTTCAAACTTTTTTTGGCTCTACCCATGAATTATCCAGTAATGGTTCTTTCACAATTAGATTCACCTATACAGTAACGGTATTTCATTTTGAAAGTTAGCTGGATAGCTGACCCTAATAGTCCGTTCTTACAAATAAAGGGAACATTCTTTTTTTTTTTCTCTTAATATAAAGGGATTCCCCGCTAAATGGATAACGTTAACGCTACCAATGGGAAATTTTTTTGGCTTTACACTAATATAAACCATAAATTTCATACACAATAGATGAAAAGATCTTTTTTTTTAGAGAGTCACTTGAGTTTTTCCATTTTATCCTATTCATCCGTATGGATTATTGATACTGGAAAAATTTTTGATTTTCATTTGCTTTTGTTCCAGGTCATAATCTGAACGAGTCACACATACACCCTAGTACATGTTCCTCGGCGCTGAGGACATCCCCGAAGAGCGGGGGATTTCGTGACATTTCTGATTGGCTGTCTTGTGTTTCTAATAAGTTGTTTAATAGTTGGCATGCTGAATTATATACATAATGAGCTGGTTTAGATTAATCCTAACCGAATGGATTTCTAGTTAATAGAATCTTAAGATTAAGATAAACCCAGTGATAAGATAAACTTAAAAACTAAAAAAAATATTTAACTATTTTATTTAGTCGACCCCTACAAGATCAACAATTCCATGAGCTTGGGCTTCTGCTGCTGACATAAAAACATCCCTTTCCATATCTTCGGATACAACCCATATGGGTTTGCCCGTTCTTTGTACATAAACCCTTGTGAGTGTTTCGCGCAATTTCAAAAGTTCTTCCGCTTCCAAGATAAATTCTCCCGTTTGAGCCTCGTAAAAAGAACTAGCAGGTTGATGAATCATTACCCTGATGGTATGTATACCTTAAAGGGAGTTCTTATATCTCGCGCGACGAGAAAAATAGAGACGAGAAAAATAGAAAAATCTATTTTAGTATTATTATATTATAGAATATAATTGAACAACCGTACGTGCATTTTTTTCGCATTGCATACGGCTTTACAATGGAATTTACTTTTTCCGTTAAAGAAACAAAAAAAGGATCGATCTGATTCCGATCAGTAAATGATCCAATTACCACCCTTCTTTTCGGAGGAGTTTTAAAATACTACGGTGGCTCCGTTGCTTTATCTTTATTTCGTCTATAATTCAGCAATCCCAAAGTTTCTTAAAAAAAAATAAAAAAACAAGGAAAAAAGACTTTGAAAAAAGACTTTTTTGTACTCTTTCAAACTTTTTAAAAATTTTTTATGAAAAAGGTTTGTGACACTGAAACGGACTCCCAATAAAAAAAATAGGGAATATTATTCATCTCATACTACCCCTTCGATACAGAATCTAATGAGAATAAAAAAGAGAAAATTTTTTCTCATATCGAATTCAAAGTGCCATGCTATTATTACTTCATTTTTAATATGGTGAAGGCATAGTATTCTTTTTTCTCTCAAATAAAAAACTCATTGGCGCCAAGCGTGAGGGAATGCTAAACGTTTGGTAATTTCTCCTCCGACCAGTATAAACGATCCCATTGAAGCAGCTAACCCCATACATATTGTATGTACATCTGGTCGCACAAATTGCATAGTATCATAAATAGCTACACCAGATATTACCCAGCCGCCAGGAGAATTAATAAACAAATACAAATCTTTGGTATCATCCTCGATACTGAGATATACCATAAGACCAATAAGTTGATTCGAGATCTCGCTATCAACCTCTTGGCCTAAAAAAAGCAATCTTTCTCGATAAAGTCGGTTGATTAGGATAAAATTTCATCCCTTAGAAACCGTACATGCACCTTTTTATGCATACGGTTCAAAAAAATTGCGAAAAAAATCAATGTGTAGATTCGATTCGTTTTTAATTTTGGTAGAGGTTTTCAAAATTATAAAAAACTCGACTAAAAAAAATATAATTTACTAAACTTATCGAACTTCCTTTTCATTGATGTATCAGTTCCTCGAGATCCAATCCTAATCACGATGTCATTTTCTTGTTCTTGAATGGGCCTTTTTAATTAATTCTTTTAGGTTTATGCTCTACTCCGGGTAAAGATCTCCCCGATTTTGATTTGCACATATAGGACAAATTTTTCCAATACCACATTTATTTTTTTATCTTTTCTTTCGTCAAATTAAATATTCAACATATTTAAAAAATTTTTTTTTCGAGTGATTAAGAAAAAAATACCGTTTGCTTATTCTATAAATATTTTATATTTAAAATCAAAACAGTTAGTTCAAAGTTAACGTAAATAAAATGTATAATACAAGTAATAATCTTGAATATATTCCCAATTGAAATTGGGTTTTTGATAAACGGAGCCTGGATACTTCATTTTTTTGTCCAACCGAGCCAACCATAAATTATTCTAATTGATAATGTTAATCTGAATCCTCCTAAAACTCAAAACAGGATCGAATTGCCTTTCACGCTCCAAATTTATATTTATTATGATTCAATCAATCTTTCTTAGGCGAAAGGGAGGATATCTCAATCGGGAGAGAGAACGGGGAAATCCCATATGACCCAATATATCTCACAAGTCACACTATACGTCAACCCAAGATGCATCTTCCTCTCCAGGACTTCGAAAGGGAACTTTTGGAACACCAACAGGCATTAAATAAAATAAAAATTAAGTATTATGGTTCACTTTGATGTGGAAACGTAATAATAGAATTATTATCTTCATAATCTCAACCTTGATATCATATGTTATGTATAGATCATAAAAGTTTAGTTTAAAATGAAGACAGAATAGAATAAATAAGGGAAATTTATTAGGAATATAACCTTCCAATAATCATCAAGTAACAAAGTATTTATGGATACAAGATGGTATCAACTTCCCATTGCGTATTGATACTTATCGGATATAGAATAGATTTGTTTCTCTTTGTTCCTACAAATATAATTGTTCTATTATTACCACCAAAATAGAACAAATATGAACCCTTGTTCCGAGATAATCCATTGAACAAAAGGGGTACATTGCATAATCACAGTCTTTTCTAATGCAATAAAGTTACATAGTGTCATTTTTCTTTGAGTTATAAGGGGTATTTCCATGGGTTTGCCTTGGTATCGTGTTCATACTGTCGTATTGAATGATCCCGGCCGGTTGATTTCTGTCCATATAATGCATACAGCTCTGGTTGCCGGTTGGGCTGGTTCGATGGCTCTATATGAATTAGCCGTTTTTGATCCTTCTGATCCCGTTCTTGATCCAATGTGGAGACAGGGTATGTTCGTTATACCTTTCATGACTCGTTTAGGAATAACCAATTCATGGGGCGGTTGGAGTATTACAGGAGGGACTATAACGGATCCGGGTATTTGGAGTTATGAAGGTGTGGCCGGAGCACATATTGTGTTTTCTGGTTTGTGCTTTTTAGCAGCTATTTGGCATTGGGTATATTGGGATCTAGAAATATTTTCTGATGAACGTACAGGAAAACCTTCTTTGGATTTGCCTAAGATTTTTGGAATTCATTTATTTCTTTCCGGAGTGGCTTGTTTTGGTTTTGGCGCATTTCATGTAACAGGCTTGTATGGTCCCGGAATCTGGGTATCCGACCCTTATGGACTAACTGGAAAAGTACAACCTATAAGTCCGGCATGGGGTGTCGAAGGTTTTGATCCTTTTGTTCCAGGAGGAATAGCCTCTCATCATATTGCAGCAGGGACATTAGGCATATTAGCAGGTTTATTCCATCTTAGTGTCCGTCCGCCTCAACGTCTATACAAAGGATTACGTATGGGCAATATTGAAACCGTTCTTTCTAGTAGTATTGCTGCTGTCTTTTTTGCAGCTTTTGTTGTTGCTGGAACTATGTGGTATGGTTCAGCAACTACTCCGATCGAATTATTTGGTCCCACTCGTTATCAATGGGATCAGGGATACTTTCAGCAAGAAATATACCGAAGAGTAAGTGCTGGGCTATCGGAAAATCAAAGTTTATCTGAAGCTTGGGCAAAAATTCCTGAGAAATTAGCTTTTTATGATTACATCGGTAATAATCCGGCAAAAGGGGGATTATTTAGAGCGGGCTCCATGGACAATGGCGATGGAATAGCTGTTGGATGGTTAGGACACCCCATTTTTAGAGATAAAGACGGACGTGAACTTTTTGTACGCCGTATGCCTACATTTTTTGAAACATTTCCGGTCGTTTTGATAGATGGGGACGGAATTGTTAGAGCTGACGTTCCTTTTCGAAGAGCGGAATCTAAGTATAGCGTTGAACAAGTAGGTGTAACTGTTGAGTTCTATGGTGGTGAACTCAACGGAGTCAGTTATAGCGATCCCGCTACTGTCAAAAAATATGCTAGGCGTGCTCAATTGGGTGAAATTTTCGAATTAGACCGCGCTACTTTGAAATCTGATGGTGTTTTTCGCAGTAGTCCAAGGGGTTGGTTTACTTTTGGACATGCTTCTTTTGCCTTACTCTTCTTCTTTGGACACATTTGGCATGGGGCTAGAACTTTGTTCAGAGATGTTTTTGCCGGTATTGACCCCGATTTGGATGCTCAGGTGGAATTTGGAGCATTCCAAAAACTTGGGGATCCCACTACAAGAAGACAAGGAGTCTAATAGAAGATTTTTCCTATATTTTAGGTGTGATTTGATATAGGATACTAAAAAATCTTGATTGAAATCGCCGCCCTTTTTTTGTTTTGACTTTTTATCATTATCGAGAAAATAATCTCGAATAAACAGGTATGGAAGCTATAATTGTAAACCACAATCAAATCTATGGAAGCATTGGTTTATACATTTTTATTAGTCTCGACTCTAGGAATCATTTTTTTCGCTATCTTTTTTCGGGAACCCCCTAAAGTTCCAACTAAAAAGGTGAAATAATTTTTCATTAGCTTAATTGAAGTAATGAGCCTTCTGATATGATAATATCAGAAGGCTCATTACTTCAACTAGTCCCCGTGTTCCTCGAAAGGATCTCTTAATTGTTGAGAGGGTTGCCCAAAAGCGGTATATAAGGCATACCCAGTAAAACTGACAAGTAAACCAGATATAAAGATGGCGACTAGGGTTGCTGTTTCCATTATTATATAATTTAAAGACCCCAATGGATCTATGATAAAATCATTTATTTACAATGGAATGGTATACAAAGTCAACAGATCTCAAAAAAAAAAAATAGGATTTATGGCTACACAAACCATTGAGGGTAGTTCTAGATCTCGTCCAAAACCAACTACCGTAGGGGTTTTATTGAAACCGTTGAATTCGGAATATGGTAAAGTAGCTCCTGGATGGGGAACTACTCCTTTGATGGGAGTTGCAATGGCTTTATTTGCAATATTCCTATGTATTATTTTGGAAATTTATAACTCTTCCGTTTTATTGGATGGAATTTCCATGAATTAAATCCACTCAATAAAAAGTGCATTTTATTTTTAGGGCTACGCTTTGTATTTTTAACGCCCTTTTTTGGTAGTTCGATCGCGGAATTTCTTTCTTTCTGTATTTCCGGAATATGAGTGTGTGACTTGTTATAGTTGATCCTATTGATAGTACAGAGAAGGGGTCTGTCATCTTCTCTTGATAGAGATGGTTCTCATTCGTCGGATATATTTTTTGTATCTGAAACACGGAATATCTAAAATAGATATAGATGAAGAAATCTTTAAACTATGATTCATATTTTTTTAATATTCAGACCTCGCGATCGGATTCAATCAAATTTTTGCTTTTCAAAAAAATTGAAATATTTTTATTATTTTTATTAAAAATAATAAAAAAATAAAGAATAAACAGACAATTTCTTTTTTTTTTATACCTCTTCTATTGATTGAATAAGTGATGATCCAATGGTTCTTACTCAAGGAATCTTTGGGATTAGCTTTTAGGTTTTTCGGAGTCATCGTGGTTATAGTATGAATCTGGGGTTTCAATCAATTCATAGGGTCTTAACAAGAAAAATGCCTATCACTGATAAAAAAGCCACATAAAAATAAAAAACAAAGATAAAAAATAGGAAAAGAGAATATTCAAGAGGCCAGTAGTAACAATTAACAGAAAGATGGATGAGCCGACTTGATATATTGGCATTATCGCCCCAAAAACAAAAACTTTACTTTCAGATTTATATTCCTTCACATCTTCCGAAAATAAAAAATAAAGAGATTAAGAAGCTTTAACCTTTATTTGGGTGTGTTTGCTTGAGCCGTACGAGATAAAATTCTCATATACGGTTCTTAGAGGGGGGCTTTTAGCGCTTTACCTATCTCAATAAAGTCTATGATTGGTTCGAAGAACGCCTCGAGATTCAGGCGATTGCGGATGATATAACTAGTAAATATGTTCCTCCGCATGTAAACATTTTTTATTGTCTAGGAGGAATTACGCTTACTTGTTTTTTAGTACAAGTAGCTACGGGGTTTGCTATGACTTTTTACTATCGCCCAACTGTTACGGAGGCTTTCGCTTCTGTTCAATATATAATGACGGAAGCTAATTTTGGTTGGTTAATACGATCAGTTCATCGGTGGTCGGCAAGTATGATGGTTCTAATGATGATCCTGCATGTATTTCGTGTGTATCTTACCGGTGGCTTTAAAAAACCTCGCGAATTGACTTGGGTTACAGGCGTGGTTCTGGCTGTATTGACCGCATCTTTTGGTGTAACTGGTTATTCCTTACCTCGGGACCAAATTGGTTATTGGGCAGTCAAAATTGTAACAGGTGTACCTGACGCTATTCCTGTAGTAGGATCGCCTTTGGTAGAGTTATTGCGTGGAAGTGCTAGTGTGGGACAATCCACTTTGACCCGTTTTTATAGTTTACATACTTTTGTATTGCCTCTTCTTACTGCCGTATTTATGTTAATGCATTTTTTAATGATACGTAAACAAGGTATTTCTGGTCCTTTATAGAAAAAGGGGTATATCATAGATATTTTTAATTTATAATTTTTTTGAGGGGGATAAGAACAGTATTTCATTGCTACATGTATGGATTATTGAAAACAATAATCCATGTATTTGGACATTTTCCTTCAACTCCCTAATATTGTATTTAATTATTTAACATACACTAGTTGAAGGTAATTCTCCGAAAAAAAAAAAATGGATTATGGGAGTGTGTGACTTGAACTATTGATTTAGGCTGTGCAGGTATATGGCTCTTTACTGCCACATTGTAATTCATAATCCAATGTGTCTTTTGTCCAACCACTGTATAAGTAAGTCCTATACAGAGGATAGGCTGGTTCGTGTGAAGAGAATTTATTCTATGATCAACCCTGAATCATGTCAGGCATGAACGGGCTCCGTAAGATCCAGTCGAATGTGTGATTTTGGGTAATATAATGAAATTTTTTTATCTTTTTTCTTAATTAAAGTCTATATAATAATAATAATAATATAACTAATAACTAAATTAAATGATTATTAATTATTTTTTATATTAACTATTATATTATTTGAATAGTATTGAAATGCATCCATTTCCTCTGCATTGACC